TTGTGGCTCCGGTGGCGACTAGATCAACGTGTCATTGGTTCAAGAGAAGTTCCCGTCGAAGTTCAATATGAATCTTCGGGCACTTATCATGAGATTTATGAGCACTATCTAATAGTAGGAAGTGTAAAAAAAGAAATCGGCTGTGTATACATTCGAACCACCGTCGGTCATATTTTTTTTTATCGAGAAATAGAAGAAGCCATACAGGGATTTTGCCGGGCCTACTCATATGCTATCTAAACTAAGAAATTAGATTAGGCGATATTCGTACCTGTGGGAATTAAGGTCTCTCCAATTTCACTGGTATCATAATTTCTGAATTTATGCGCAAATAAAAATTTAGGAAAGGAAGTTTTCGAATCACTGACTCAGGTCCATTGTCGAATTCTACTCAGCGGAATATGGGGGTACTTATGGCGGAACGGGTCGATCTGGTCTTTCACAATAAAGTGATAGATAGAACTGCTATGAAACGACTTATTAGCAGATTAATAGATCATTTCGGAATGGCATATACATCACATATCCTGGATCAAATGAAGACTTTGGGTTTCCAGCAAGCCACTGTTACATCTATTTCATTAGGAATAGATGATCTTTTAACAATACCATCTAAGGGATGGTTAGTCCGAGACGCTGAACAACAACGTTTTTTTTTGGAGAAACACCATCATTATGGGAATGTACATGCGGTAGAAAAATTACGTCAATCTATTGAGATATGGTATGCCACAAGCGAATATTTGAGACAAGAAATGAATCCTAATTTTCGGATGACTGATCCTTCTAATCCAGTCCATCTAATGTCCTTTTCGGGAGCTAGAGGAAATGCATCTCAAATACATCAATTAGTAGGTATGAGAGGATTAATGTCGGATCCCCAAGGACAAATGATTGATTTACCTATTCAAAGCAATTTGCGTGAAGGACTCTCTTTGACAGAATATATAATTTCCTGCTACGGAGCCCGCAAAGGAGTAGTGGATACTGCTGTACGTACATCAGATGCTGGATATCTCACGCGTAGACTTGTTGAAGTGGTTCAACACATTATTATACGTAGAATAGATTGTGGTACTATCCAAGGTATTTCCGTGAGTCCTCGAAATGAGATGACAGAAATCATTTTTGCCCAAACACTAATTGGTCGTGTATTAGCAGACGATATATATATAGGTCTACGATGTATTGCCACTAGGAATCAAGATATTGGGATTGGGCTTATCAATCAATTCATAACTTTTCGAGCACAACCAATATATATTCGAACCCCCTTTACTTGCAGAAGCACATCTTGGATCTGTCAATTATGTTATGGTCGGAGTCCCACTCATGGTGACCTAGCCGAATTGGGAGAAGCTGTAGGTATTATTGCAGGTCAATCGATTGGGGAACCGGGGACTCAACTAACATTAAGAACTTTTCATACCGGTGGAGTATTCACAGGTGGTACTGCCGAACATGTACGAGCTCCTTCTAATGGAAAAATAAAATTTAATGAGGATTTTGTTCATCCTACGCGTACCCGTCATGGGCATCCTGCTTTTTTATGTTCTATAGATTTATATGTAATTATTGAGAGTCGGAGTGTTATCCATAATGTGAATATTCCGCCAAAGAGTTTGATTTTAGTTCAAAATAATCAATATGTAGAATCAGAACAAGTGATTGCTGAGATTCGTGCGGGAACGTCCACTTTTCATTTTAAAGAGAAAGTCCGAAAACATATTTACTCTGAATCAGAGGGAGAAATGCACTGGAGTACGGGTGTCTACCATGCACCCGAATATACATATGGTAATGTTCATCTATTACCAAAAACAAGTCATTTATGGATATTAGCAGGAGGCCCGCGCGGATCCAGTATAATGTCTTTTTCGATCCACAAGGATCAAGATCAAATTAATGCTCATTCTTTTTCTGTCGAAGACAAATATATCTCTGACCTCTCAATGACTAATGATCGAGTAAGACATAAATTGTTGGATACTTCTAGTAAAAAAGATATGGAAATCATTGATTATTCAATATCTAATCGAATCATATCCAATGGTAAGTGGAATTTAATATATCCGTCTATTCTCCAAGAGAATTCAGATTTATTAGCGAAAAGGCGAAAAAATAGATTCATCATCCCATTAAAATATGATCAAGAATGGCAAAAAGAACTAATATTCTGTTTTGGTATTTCAATTGAAATACCCATAAATGGTATTTTACGTAGAAATAGTATTCTTGCTTATTTTGATGATCCACGATACAGAAGAAGCAGTTCAGGAATTACTAAATATGGGACTGCGGAGGTAGATTCAATCATAAAAAAAGAGGATTTGATTGAGTATCGAGGAACAAAAGAATTGAGTCTGAAATACCAAATGAAAGTAGATCGGTTTTTTTTCATTCCCGAAGAAGTGCATATTTTACCTGGATCCTCGTCCATAATGGTCCGGAACAATAGTATCATTAGAGTATATACACGACTTGCTTTAAATAAAAGAAGTCGAATAGGCGGATTAGTTCGAGTGGAAAGAAAAAAAAAAAGTATTGAACTGAGAATCTTTTATGGAGATATTTATTTTCCTGGAGAGACAGATAAGATATCCAGGCACTGCGGCATTTTGATACCGCCAGTAACAGGAAAAAAAAAAAATTCTAAGGAATCAAAAAAATTGAAAGATTGGATCTATGTCCAGCGGGTCACACCTACCAAGAAAAAGTATTTTGTTTCGGTTCGACCCGTAGTCACATATGAAATAGCCGACGGGATAAATTTAGCAACACTTTTTCCTCAGGATCTCTTGCGGGAAAAGGATGATGTTCAACTTCGAATTGTCAATTATATCCTTTATGAATATGGCAAGTCAATCCGAGGAATTTATAACACAAGTATTCAATTAGTTCGGACTTGCTTAGTATTAAATTGGGACCAAAAACAAAATGGTTCAAAAAAAGAGGTTTATGCCTCCTTTGTTGAGGTAAGGACAAATGATCTAATTCGTGATTTCATAAGAATTGAGTTAGTCAAAGTCAAGTCCACTCTTTCATATAGCGGAAAAAGATATAATATAACAGATTCGGGATTGATTCCTAATAAGGGGCTAGATCGCGCCAATATCAATCCCTTTCATTCCAAGGCGAAGTTTCAATTACTTACCCAACAGCAAGGAACTATTGGTACGCTGTTGAATCAACATAAGGAATGCCAATCTTTGATAATTTTGTCATCATCCAACTGTTTTCGAATTAGTCCATTCAAGGGTTCGAAATATAACAATGCGATAAAAGAATTGGATCCCTTAATCCCAATTAGGTATTTGTTGGGTCCCTTAGGTACTATTGTACCTAAAATAACGAATTTTTATTCATCTTACCATTTATTAACTCATAATCAAATCTCGTTAAAGAAATTTTTACTACTTAACAATTTGAAACAGACTTTTAAAGTACTTCAAGTACTTAAATATTGTTTAATGGATGAAAATAGAAGAATTTATAATCCCAATTCATGCAGTAATATAATTTTGAATCCATTCCATTTAAATTGTTGTTTTCTTCATCACGATTCTGGTGAAGAGACATCCACAATAATTTGCCTTGGGCAATTGATTTGTGAAAATGCATGTTTATTCAAATATGGGCCACACATAAAAAAATCCGGTCAAATTTTAATTGTTCATGTTGACTCCTTAGTTATAAGATCGGCTAAGCCCTATTTGGCTACCCCAGGAGCAACAGTTCATGGTCATTATGGAGAAATCCTTTATGAAGGAAAGACACTAGTTACATTTATATATGAAAAATCAAGATCTGGTGACATAACGCAGGGTCTTCCAAAAGTGGAACAGGTCTTAGAAGTGCGTTCAATTGATTCAATATCGATGAACCTCGAAAAGAGAGTCGAAAGTTGGAACGAACGTATACCAAGAATTCTTGGAATCCCCTGGGGATTCTTGATTGGAGCTGAGTTAACCATAGCCCAGAGTCGTATCTCTTTGGTTAATAAAATTCAAAAGGTTTATCGATCTCAGGGAGTACAGATCCATAATAGACATATAGAGATCATTGTACGTCAAATAACATCAAAAGTGTTGGTTTCAGAAGATGGAATGTCTAATGTTTTTTCACCCGGAGAATTAATCAGATTGTTGCGAGCGGAACGAGCGGGACGTGCTTTAGACGAAGCGATCAATTATCGGGCAATCTTATTGGGAATAACGAGGACATCCCTGAATACTCAAAGTTTCATATCCGAAGCGAGTTTTCAAGAAACCGCTCGAGTTTTAGCAAAAGCCGCTTTACGAGGTCGTATTGATTGGTTGAAAGGACTGAAAGAGAACGTTGTTCTGGGGGGTCTTATTCCTGTTGGTACTGGATTCAAAAAATTAGTACACCATTCAAGGGAAAACAAAAATATTTATTTGGAAATCAAAAGGAAAAATTTATTCGAGTTGGAAATGGGAGATATTTTGTTATACCATAGAGAATTATGTGCTCCAAACAATTTTCATGGGACATCACAACAACCATTTACGCGATTTTCCTAAGAAGAGATTCATTCTTTTTACTTTAACTATTTGGTTAGGTTGGTCCAATTATTTATATTAATTTAGTAATAAAAAAATAAGTAATTAAAAGAAATTAATGGTTTGGGCTATATATCAAGGGTCAATCCACGGTAGAAGGTTCCGTCGGAACAATTATTTATTTCAGGGTACCTTGTCGCTTTTTTTTTATAAAAAAAAAAAAAAAAGAGGAAGTGTGGGGAAATGCGGGGAAAAATGATAAAAAGATATTGGAACATCAATTTAGGAGAAATGATGAAAGCGGGAGTGCACTTTGGTCATGGTACTCGAAAATGGAATCCTAGAATGGCCCCTTACATCTCTGCAAAGCGTAAAGGTATTCATATTATAAATCTGACGAGAACTGCTCGTTTTTTATCAGAAGCCTGTGATTTAGTTTTTAATGCAGCAAGTAGTGGAAAAACCTTTTTAATCGTTGGTACCAAAAATAAAGTAGCGGATTTAGTAGCATCAGCTGCAATAGGGGCTCGGTGTCATTATGTTAATAAAAAGTGGCTCGGTGGTATGTTAACGAACTGGTCCACTACGGAAACGAGACTTAATAAGTTCAGGGACTTAAGAGCAGAACAAAAGATGGGGAAACTCAACCATCTTTCCAAAAGAGATGCAGCAATGTTGAAGAGAAAATTATCTACCTTGCAAACATATTTGGGTGGGATCAAATATATGACGGGGTTACCCGATATTGTAATCATCGTTGATCAGCAAGAAGAATATACGGCTCTTCGAGAATGTGTCATTTTAGGGATTCCTACTATTTGTTTAATTGATACAAATTGTGACCCGGATCTCGCAAATATTTCGATTCCAGCTAACGATGATGCTATAGCTTCAATTCGATTCATTCTTAACAAATTAGTATTCGCAATTTGCGAGGGTCGTTATAGCTATATAAGAAATCGTTGATTATGATTAAGAATAATCAAATTAATTAATTGTTTGGGAACTCGATCTATTTATTGGATCGGTTACTATTCTTGAACTTCAAAAAGAGATAGAGATAAAAATGGGGATATTTATATTATGTTATTTTTTAGTATCCTAAAATTTAAATTTATTGGTATCCTAAATTAAATTTGTATTAAAAGATGATTAATGTTGGTGAGTTGAGAAAGAGATGGTTGAATCAAAATAATTTTTTAAGTTCGATTTATATCAGAGGACAATATGAATGCTATACCATGTTCCATTAAAATACTCAATGGGTTATACGATATATCGGGTGTAGAAGTAGGCCAACATTTATATTGGCAAATAGGAGGTTTACAAATCCATGCCCAAGTACTTATCACTTCTTGGGTCGTAATTGCTATCTTATTAGGTTCAGTCATCATAGCAGTTCGGAATCCACAAACAATTCCGACCGACGGTCAGAATTTCTTTGAATATGTCCTTGAATTTATTCGAGACTTGAGTAAAACTCAGATTGGAGAAGAATATGGCCCTTGGGTTCCCTTTATTGGAACTATGTTCCTATTTATTTTTGTTTCTAACTGGTCAGGTGCTCTTTTACCTTGGAAAATTATACAGTTACCTCATGGGGAGTTAGCTGCGCCCACGAATGATATAAATACTACTGTTGCTTTAGCTTTACTCACGTCAGTGGCATATTTTTATGCGGGTCTTACCAAAAAAGGATTGGGGTATTTTGGGAAATACATCCAACCAACTCCAATACTTTTACCAATTAACATCCTAGAAGATTTTACAAAACCTTTATCTCTTAGTTTTCGACTTTTCGGGAATATATTGGCTGATGAATTAGTAGTTGTTGTTCTTGTTTCTTTAGTACCTTCAGTAGTTCCTATCCCCGTTATGTTTCTTGGATTATTTACAAGCGGTATTCAAGCTCTTATTTTTGCAACTTTAGCCGCGGCTTATATAGGTGAATCCATGGAGGGTCATCATTGATTAGCTTTTTTAATAGTCTTTTTTCACTTACCCGAAGTCATGCATGATTCCAAATACGCACTTGGTTGGGCAACATAATACATATATATTTGTATCTATATTATGTATGGATGAACTAATCTCGTAGGAGGGAAGACAGACGATATTACGGAATTGGAAAAATATGGGTTAGGGGGTCAAGTCAAACTAGATATATGTAATGTCTATAAGTTTAACCCTTACATATGTTTCGAAGAATGATTTTAAAATCCAATTCAATATAAAAATAAAATGCAAGTGGTTTACATTATGAAAGAAACAAATGTATATGTGATATTAGATATTTACTAGTTATATAGGGATTATCCCTATGGACTATATATTATATATTTCTATATTTAATTTATTCATTCCTATTTCTTTCCCAGTATATTATTAATATCTATTTTTATATTTATATTATTACTATAATACTATTTATTATTACTATATTGAATGTTGATTCTTTATATATTTTTTTTTTAACCACACTGCATTTCGTTTAGATGGATTACAATACAATATAAGTCTTTCTATTTCGTCTGTAATTGTAGATTGAATGAAAAAACAGATGAACGTATGGATATAGAAAGTAAGTAAAGAACGAAGAATTGAATGAAAGAATGGTTCGAAACTAAGAAATGCAATAAGTAGAACTATATGCATATGAGTTTACAAAGATTTGATTATGAGTAGAAACTAAAAAAAAAAGAGATATCGAAGTCATTCTGACGATTCACTAATATTATAATTTCAATTCAGAGTTTTTAATTACTTTGACCCGATAGATCGTAGTGATAAAATAAGTAATAATGCATTGGTTGATTGTATCATTAACCATTTATTTTTTTTGTACGAGGAACTTACTATGAATCCACTGATTTCTGCCGCTTCCGTTATTGCTGCTGGATTGGCCGTAGGGCTTGCTTCCATTGGACCTGGAGTTGGCCAAGGTACTGCTGCGGGCCAAGCTGTAGAAGGTATTGCG